GATCCCGAAAATTTCTACAATAAATTGGGGTAGGTTGCTTGTAGAGTTCCCTATCCACGATTCTGCGATTTTACTGGAATCCAGGAGTCGTTTCCTGGATGGGTAGAAATATAAAGAATGAGTAAGATTTTTAATGGTTTGTTTATGTACTTATGTACGAAGTATAAGTAAAAACCATTATGATTCGATTCATTTCAGTAGATTATTTTTTAGTCATTTATTGAATGATAAATGACTACAAGTGACGGAGATACACGATTTAAATAACGGAAGATTAAATATTTAAAAATTGTATCTAGAATAACTGGAAAGGTGGAAACAAGACCGGATATAATTTGATTATTATGAGAAAATCCAAAATCCTTGTAGACAGAACCGATCATTAGTTCCCAACCATGAGGCGAGTGGAATCCAATACATAAATCAGTTAATAAAAGAATACAAAAAGCTTTTATTGTATCACTTAAGTTATATATAAATTCACGAACCCAAGAATTTAAAATAACAAGTTGTTCATTACCCAGAATATAAAAAACGCTTAGAATAGCGAAACTTATTATATTTGTCAAAAAGTTTAAAATGGTATGGATATGGCCCTCATTGTACATTTTGACCAATTGTATCGTTTCTTTGTGTATTCCTATGCGAAGTTTTTGTATATGTATATCCGGGGACTCCTTTATCATTTCATCCAAAAAGAGGAGTTCTTCTAATTCTATGAATTTTTCTAGGGCGCTTTTTTCTTGAATATCATTCAAAAAAACTTCGGATTGCTCTGCATTCCACCAATGAATAACCAAAGATTCCATACTTTTTTTAAATGAGAAAGAAATCGACCAGGACAAAAAGACTATAGATGTAAGGTATAGAAGGGGGTTAAATGCTTTTTTTTTTTGCATTTTTAATCTGTGAATTTTTAACAAAACCACTTTATTCCTCGACTCTATCCAATCTGTCATATTTCCATGAAACATGAGTTATATAACACGGCATTGAATCCATAGACCTATTCCCCCTTATTTAATTGATTGGTTAGTCCTTGGATCTGGAAACAATTTTGTTTTATTATTTCTTCATTCGAAGCAATTACATCCTTTCGATAAATGCCCGAATGAGCCACCCCTTTTTTTTCGGATTTCAAGGTAAAAGAACCCCCTTGGATCAATTCATTTCAAAATACCTCAATGGGCACGCGCAAAAAGTAGGCCAATTCCGCAGCCTTTTGTTCAATTTCTCGTGGAGTCAAATTCTGATCAGTACGAGTTAAGGGAACAGCACCCTGGCCTCTGATTTCCATATAAAGTATACGCCGAGGATAAATACCCTCTTTAACCTCTATTCTAATCGACTGAATATCCCTCATAAGGAATCGAAGAAAGATGCGACGATTTCTTCCAGGAAATCCCCAACGAAAAATACAAACTATTCCCTTTTTTCTATCGAATCTATCATAACCACTACCTACATTCCACGAAATTGTGCACCACAAATAGGAGCTAATAAACAGACCCGCGATTCCATAAAAAGACATCACGATCCCTTGTGGGAAAAAAAGGATTTGCTGAGAAGGAAATAAAGATATCAAATTCCTGCCAAGGTAACTAGAAGTTCCAACTAATAAGAATCCCGTTGAACCTAAAAAAAGGATACAGGCCCAAAAGAAATTACTTGCTTTTCGAGACCCTGTTATAAGTTCTATCCACACACGTTCTGATCGCCAGTTCATACTCGATCCAGTTGTTTCATTTTATTGAAATTGAGATAATAACCCAAATGAATTTAACTTTATTTTTTTTGTTCCCGAAGTAACTCTCATCAACTAGTACTCTTATTATGATATGAACCATTAGGAGTAATTCATCGAATCAGTTAGATATAAAATCCATTCATACGATCCTGGATATCTACTACATATATATATTTTTTTGTACTTTCCATTTCATATATCTGCCGGCTTATTTAAGAATAGGTAGAATCTTTTTATTTATCCATATATCATGTCATGATGTTTCCGCGTGGATAACAGCTCTTTTATTTGTGTTGGGAAGAATACACATGTTGTAGACTATGTCCACTAAATAAATAGATATCTATAGTCTGAGTATAATCCAAGCCCGAGTATTGAAAAAAAAAGATGGACGAGATTGGGACTAGACAATTTTGTTTTTTTGAACATGAAGAGATAGAGAAGCCATTGCAATTGCTGGAAATACTAGACCCACTAAAGGCACAAAAAAGGAGGGTAAGTTGAAAGTTGTCATAGAATGGATACCTCGATTTAATATTTGTACCTGTTATAAAGATATCTTATGATAAGTATTAAGTATATCTATTATCATAATAATAGGTATAGGTACAAGAAATGTAGAACTAAATAAGTGTACCTATTTACCTTTTTAAAGTATAAAAATTTATTATTGTTCTTTTATACTTATACTTCGAATCGAATTTTTATACTTCGAATAAATAGAAAAAAGTTTCTTACAAGTAAATTATCAAAGGGTTCGAAAGAATCCGATCCGACAGAGATTTCTATTAAAATGAAAAAATGGAAATTCTCAGGTAATATGTAATATATAAAAGAAATGCAAGATTCCTATTCTATGCTTTTATTTGATTTTTATTTTCTATATTTTATTTTGCATTCTTTTCAATTCAATATTTAGAAATAATATATATTAAGAGCATTCATTTTTTTTTATTATAATAGTAATAGAATATTTATTTATTATATATATAAATATAATATAATAAATAATAATTTAGGGTAAGAATTCACCTTTTTATCTTGTTGATACAGTTCTCCCAATTACTAATTATATAGGTAAAGTGTTGGAAATAAAAAAGATATGTAGGAAATAAGATTAGTAACAACTTCAAATCCGTTATCCAATTAGATGTTATGACCTCAAGTAAAACTTCACGTTTTGATTATTCTATATATATAGAAATAGAATAAAATTAAGAGAATTATCTACTTGATGAAATTTTTATTTAATGGAAAGAAACCGTGAAGCTGGAATAACTCACTCAGAACACCCTTTAAAAGATTACGTGGTACAATTAGGTCGAATAAGCCCTTTTGGAATAGGTACTCAGCTTCTTGTGAACCATCTGGTACTGTCTTATTCAATGTTTGTTCAATTACTCTTTTACCCGCAAATGCAATGTAGGCATTAGGTTCGGCAATAATAATATCTCCTAACATACCAAAACTGGCGGTTACTCCACCAGTTGTAGGAGATGTAAGGATTGATACGTAGAATAACTTTTTATTTGATTGATAATCATATGAAGCTGAAGATATTTTAGCCATTTGCATCAAGCTCAAGCTCCCTTCTTGCATGCGCGCTCCCCCGGAAGCACACACTATAATAAGAGGGAGAAATCCATTTGTAGCATATTCGATCAAACGAGTTATTTTCTCGCCTACTACGGATCCCATACTGCCTCCCATAAACTGAAAATCCATAACCCCAATTGCTATGGAAATACCGTTTAATTGACCTATTCCTGTTTGAACAGCCTCAGTTAACCCTGTCTTTTTTTGATAAGAATCAATACGATCTTTATAAGGTTCCTCCTCTGAATGAAATTCAATGGGATCCACGGAAACCATATCCTCATCCATAGCATCCCAAGTGCCTGGATCAATCAAAATTTCGATTCTTTCTGAACTACTCATTTTCAAATGATATCCACATTGTTCACAAATATGAAGTTTTAATCGAAAAAATTTCTTATAATTTAATCCATAACAATTTTCGCATTGAACCCACAAATGGCTGTATTTTGGACTTATATCGAAATTCTTAAATTTTCCTATCATATCGAAAGTACTTCCATTTGCGCTAGTTTGTATACTGAAACTCTCGCTGTCAGTACTATTTAAACCACCTCCACTACAAACATAATTAGAAATGTAACTCTTACTGTAATTGTCACTACTGCTTGAAATGTAACTATCAATATGTATTTCAGAACGAAGATAATTCTCAATACAACTAGTAATGTAATTATTCCAACTATATTGAGTATCATACATGGAACGATCATAGTAGTGATTGTCACTTTTAGATCCATCATTCGGATAACTATAATTTAAATTTAGGTAACTAGAAAAAAAACTTTCCAATTCACTCAGAAAAGAACGATCGCCTTCAATTTCAATCTCAAAAATCTGATTTTCAATATCAAAATATATTGAATAATTTTTACCATTACTATCCCTAACTAAAAAAGTGTCATCAGAGATCAAACTCCGAATGTTGCTAACACCTACTAAATGATCAATATTACTGGAGTTATCACTATCAACCCAACCGCGAATCATATTATTTATAGCAAGGTCTTCACCCCCATTGGTATTCCCAATGGAACCCGTACATTTTAGTGATTTACTTAGACCACACTGGTGCTCTAACTCCTCCTTAGACAACATCGAATTGAAACGCCATTTTTCCATAGAGCCCTACTGCCCCCTATTTGAATGAAAATACAATATACGAATAGTCATTCGGTGAATAATCATTTGAATATTTCCTCTCGGAATAAGCAAGCATATAGATCCAACCACTAGGATCATTAACTAATAACGAGTTAAGTATTTAAAGAAATGATTCAATTGTGCAAACGAGGGCATCGCTTAACTATAGATGATGGCACCCCCTCTCCAATTCTAAATATAAAGAGAGGTTTCTCCCATGTCGTGTACAATTTGTCATCGAAAAAATCAATAGTTTTTCTTTCTTACTAAGTTCTAAGTTAAGAATTCTATCCATTTTCATAAAATTTCGTACAAAAAAAAGAAAAAGTTTCGAGTGCATGCAACACGGAACGAAAAGGACAATATACGGGGTGGGTAGGGATCGTTGCGCTCCTTGGCTTGATCCATAACTATTGTTGGATATAAATAGAAAAAATCTACCAATCCCGCGATCCATAGGATTTAATTATGGATACAAAAAAAAGGCGCATTTTCATTGTTTCTTCTTAATATC